TTTTGTTTTGCTTCGCCTTTGTTGCTGGAAAACACCGCCCCGTTCAATAGAAAATTCTTCCAACACAGGAGATTATCATATTTCCACATTAATTGAAGTACATGCAAGGTCTATAAAATCTATTTTGTAGTTGTAGAAGCAATTTTTTGTTGGTTTTTGGTTTTCAATTTAAGGAATGGGTTAATCGTTCAGTACCAAATACCAAATAAGATAAGAGTAGTGGATGATATTTGATGAAAGGCAAAGAGTAAAGAATAAAATAATTAGAATCAGTAGGTGGTGTACATTCTTGTACTTGATTGAGAGCCAAAGGTCAAATTACAAATTAAAAGGATAAGGCTTTCCAATACGTAAAGATGAAATAAAAGATAAGAAATAACTAGGTTTAAAGTCGAGTTAAACAATTTTTTTTTATTCTCGTGTAATAAATAATTAAGTTTTTCTTCTCAGTCATTTAAGTTTAACATAGTATCTGAATGAACTTATTATTGAATCTAATGAGTTTAATTGAAAGTAAAAAAAAGTTTTCTAAGGTTACTCTTCGCTATAAAATACCCAATAGATTCGAGAAGATTAAAAACAAAATATGGAATAAATGATCCAAATAGCAAATCTTTTCTAATTTTATTCCATACTAATTCAAAACGTGTTTCATTTTTTAATGAAGTTACAAGACCCAGTTCGTATTAGTAGTTTCGACACGAGTTACTCATATTCAACGATTTAACCGTGAGTTAGGAGTTACTCAATGATATTCAATGAATGGGTTGATTGAAATCGCAGGATGCGTAGATGTTACCGACGATGAATCGATTTCATTTCCTATACCTCCCACTTTCTCTATGTTAGTGTCATCTATAATGATAGATGAATGTCCAACTTTCCGTTGAACTTATTGCTTCAATTGGTATTTTGGCATATTCTACTAGTTTGTAAAAATGGAAACTTAAGTAAGGTAAGTGCTTTAGAAACATATGTATAAAAAAAGATTTCATTTAGGCCCCTTATGCTTACTATAACTAGTTATTTTGGTTTTCTACTCGCGGCTTTAACGATAACTTCCGCTCTGTTTATTGGTTTGAGCAAGATACAACTTATTTAAAATTCCTATTTGAAATGAAAATCTTTGAAATGCATAATTCATAAAATGAAAACTTTCTGCGAGATTACGTGTATTCGAGAGTTACTTCTAGTTTCAATTTTCAATCCTTAAGTCATTGAGATTCATGGCAATTCGGATTACTATTTAGATATAGATATTCCCTCTTTTTTTTTTCGAACAAATTGAAATGATTGAAGTTTTTTTATTTGGAATTGTCTTAGGTCTAATTCCTATTACTTTAGCTGGATTATTCGTCACTGCATATTTACAATACAGGCGCGGGGATCAGTTGGACCTTTGATTAATTAACATTTTTTTTATTATATTGGCCTCCTTCTCTCTTTAATCCACAGGAGGTCAAATCCCTATTTGCTGGGTAAGTTGCTGAATGCTTTTCAGTCTAATTTTATCTAAGAAAAAAGAATCACGCTCTGTAGGATTTGAACCTACGACATCGGGTTTTGGAGACCCACGTTCTACCGAACTGAACTAAGAGCGCTTTTTATCGGAATAGGTAAGACTGTAAAGCAAAGTATTTTTTGAACCCCAAAGTATGATCAAAATGAAAGATTCTGTCCACTTTGAATTGATCTCCGTCGATTCCTTGTTACTGCGCCTTTGAGTAGTAGCAGTAATAGATAGGGATGACAGGATTTGAACCCGTGACATTTTGTACCCAAAACAAACGCGCTACCAAACTGCGCCACATCCCTTTGCATTGTTCCACAGTGTCATTGTATAGAATTTCTATCTTCGTTTCCACATCGTTATTTCCCCACACCATTTTTTGCTGATTTCGTCTTTTTTGTTCCATCTAACATATAATAATAGTAAAAGACTTGTATACAAGAATAAATCAGTATTTTCCATTTTCTCGGTAAGAGGGAGATTTTTTTTTAGTTATTTTCTAATTTTACGACAAGGTACTATTTTATTGACTTTTATCAGATCATTGGCCAATTCAAAAATAATAAAGGAATTTCATTTTCAAATTTCATTTTAATTAGGCATTACGTGTACAACTATAGTCGGTCTTTAACGACAACGACCTATCTATCGGATCATATATGTTTTCTTTTTTACAATAAAAAATATTACAAAAAAGGGAGGATTTTCAATGCGAGATTTTAAAACATATCTCTCCGTGGCACCAGTACTAAGTACGCTCTGGTTTGGGGCTTTAGCAGGTCTATTAATAGAGATTAATCGTTTTTTTCCAGATGCGTTAACATTCCCCTTTTTTTCATTCTAGTTAGTAACATAGTAAGGAATGAAAAAGATTAAAGATAGAATCAAATATCTGCGACTGTGACTAACCCCCTCCTATTTTCTCTTTCCCCCCCCCCCCCTTTTTTTTTGAGAATTCAAATAAGGAAATAAGGGAGGAAAGAGAAAAAATAAAGTCTCTTGAACATCTGGGAGATTGGGGTTTCAATTCGAGTTAAATTGAAATTAAATTTCAATGAATATTCGAATGGGAGTAGAGTAGAGTAGAAATGCGGGTTTAAGTTCTAAGTAAAGAATATTATCCAAGGTATTTAAATAAAAAATGAAATATTCTACTTCGATTTGAAATAAAATTTAGAAATCTTCTGTCCTTTACTTATTCGTTTTGAATCAAAAATCAAAAAGTTGAGTAAATCCAAAATTCAAAGGAAGTTCATGGACAAGGGTAAAGATGTTCGAGTAACGGTGATTTTGGAATGTACCAGTTGTGCCCGAAACAGCGTTAATGTTAATTAGGGTATCAACGGGCATTTCCAGATATATTACTCAAAAGAACCGCCACAATACACCCAATCGATTAGAGTTGAGAAAATTCTGTCCGTGTTGTTCCAAGCATACGATTCATGGAGAGATAAAGAAATAGATCGAGTTGAGTTACCCCTTCAAGGAAGGGAAAGGGGTGGCATTATATCTATCTATAATTAGATCGAATAGAACAATTCTATCTAGATAGAAATCTAAATCGAAAAAAAATCCTATTTGAATTAAAATAAAATGAATTCAAATTAAAAATTAATAAATAGAATTTTGAGAGAAAAAATAGAAATAAAATTAAATAATAAAACAAACCAAACCATGGATAAATCCAAGCGACCTTTTCTTAAATCAAAACGATCTTTTCGTAGGCGTCTGCCTCCTATTCAATCGGGGGATCGAATTTCTTATAGAAATATGAGTTTAATTAGTCGATTTATTAGCGAACAGGGAAAAATCTTATCGCGACGAGTGAATAGATTGACCTTGAAACAACAACGTTTAATTACTATGGCTATAAAACAAGCCCGTATTTTATCTTTGTTACCCTTTCTCAATAATGAGAAACAATTTGAAAGAGCCGAGTTAACTGATAGAACTACAGGTCTTAGAACCAGAATTAAAAGGGTTTACTCTTGAATCATAATTTCAATCCGAACTCAAAGATAAGATTGGTTCTTTTCCGAGAATCCAGATGTGTCGTACGAAAAAAAATTGGAGAAAGCTTTTTGTATTGAGCGTGTTCACTCATTTTGACTACTTTAGCTTTAGCCTATTTTATCTTAATCATTTCTATTCTACCTTCCCGGAGAATGAACTCCGGGAAAACACGTTTACAATATTCCAATAGATTCTTTCTAATCTACTTCTTTTGTGATCTCATTGGAAATCATATAAAGACAATTCCTATTTGATATGGCTATTTGTGCAAGTATTTTACGATTAAGAATCAATTGTCTCTTGTACAGATCATGGATTAATCTACTATAACTATAGAATACTCCGCTATCACGAATTACTGCGTTTATACGAGTGATCCACAGACGACGAAACTCTCTCTTTTTAATATCCCGATCCCGATGAGCTGAAAACAAAGCTCTTATTCTCTGTTGAGTAATAGTTCGAGTAAGTCTTGAATGGGCCCCTCGAAAGCTTGATGCAAATAAACGGATTTTTGTTCTACGTCTTCGAGCTATATATCCACGTCTAATTCTAGTCATTGAATAGATGAAACTTTCGCGAATAACTAATTGAGTTTGTTTTCTTTCAGTTATTCTTTTAACACTCCCTAATCTATATAATAACAAAACGAATTTTTCCAATGTATAAACTATAAATTCCAATGGCTTTGTCTACTATAACCTTCCTAACCACGATTTTTTATTTCAATGCGAAATATGAAAGAAATTTTATTCTTTTACAGATGTCAAAAATATAGCAAATAAAAAATAGAAATGGATAAAGAAATAGTGTAGTGGGTTCCATCGTTTCTATGGTAATTTCTTAAACGGGGAGGTCTTCTCTATACACCGGAGCCCTCACTTCATTGTTATTGGTAACTTGTATAGTTCATCCGCTTTGGCTCTACCCATGAATTATCCAGTAATAGTCTTTTCACAACGAAACCCACCTATACAGTAACGGTATTTAATTAGGAAAGTTAGCTGGGTAGCTGACCCTTTGATAGTCCGTTCTTGGCAAATTAGGGGCGTAATCTTTATGCTTTAAAAAAATTCCTCCGCTTAATGGATAATCATTTTATACCAATGGAGAATTGCTTCTCATCTTACATTGAGGTAATTCGACTTGCACCAATGGAAACCATAAAATTCATACACAATGCAGGAATATGAGAGGGGTTCTTTATTTCTTTGTTTTAGTAAATAGAATAAAGAGAAAAAAAGGCCCCCTCTTCGATTCTATCCTATTTACCGGTACTCATCGTTGATATTGGCACCCTGTTTTCTTGCTTTTGTAACATATGATCGAAACGAGTCGCGCATACACCCGAGTACATGTTCCTCGTCGTTGAGGACATCCCCTAAGAGCGGGGGATTTCGTGACATTTCTGATTGGCTGTCTTGTATTTCTAATAAGTTGTTTAATGGTTGGCATGTTGAATTGGATCCATAATGGGCTGGTTTAGATTGATCCTAACCGGATGATTATGAATTACGTCTATTTATTTTCTATTTCTCTTAAATAAATAGTAATAAAAAAAAAAAAGTAAACGCAGTTAAAAACGAGAATTTGCGTGAGTTACATGTTATTTTCATTCAACCGCTACAAGATCAACAATTCCATAAGCTTGTGCTTCTGTTGCTGACATAAAAACATCCCTTTCCATGTCTTCGGATACAACCCATAGGGCTTTGCCCGTTCTTTGTCCATAAACCCTTGTGATGGTTTCGCGCAGTTTCAACAGTTCTTCCGCTTCCAGGATAAACTCTCCCGCTTGTGCCTCATAAAACGAACTAGCAGGTTGGTGGATCATTACCCTGATAATAGATAATAGAATAAAAAGTTTCTCTATCTTACATGATGAAGCGAATAGAAAAGAAATATAAAGATAAAGAATAATAGATCTAATTGAACAACCGTACAGGCACCCTTCTTGCATATGCATACGGCTCTACACTAAACTAAAATTGACCGAACTTGGCCTCTTTTTTGAAAAAAGAAAGAGAAAGATAGAATATATCATACCCAGGTGGTTAAATGATCAAATTGCCGCCCTTCCTTTCAGAATATGTATAAAATACTATGATGGCTCCGTTGCCTTCTATCTTAATTATTTAATTATCTTAATGTGATTTATTTTGGATATGATTCGGCAATCCCAAAGTTTCTTTTTGTTCCAACCAAAGAAAAAATTTTGTTTTTTGCGCACTCCTTGGATTCTTTTGATAACGTGAATATTGTTAAGAGCCCTCTAGTGTGAACAAAAAAGGTTTGTGACGCTAAACCAAACTCCCAATTAGAAAATCGAGAAGACCCTTTAGTCTCATACTACTCTCTCGATACATAATCTAATGTTTTTCAAAAGAATCTAAAAATTTCTAATATCGAATGCAAAGTGCCATGCTATTATTGCTTACTATTTCCTAGGGCGAAGGCATAGTCTTCCCTTTTCTCTTAAATAAAAATATCATTGGCGCCAAGCGTGAGGGAATGCTAGACGTTTGGTAATTTCCCCCCCGACCAGGATAAAAGATCCCATTGACGCGGCTAATCCCATGCATATTGTATGGACATCTGGTCGCACAAATTGCATAGTATCATAAATAGCTACTCCGGGTATTACCCATCCGCCGGGAGAGTTTATAAACAAATACAGATCCTTGTTATCATCTTCAATACTGAGATATATCATAAGACCAATAAGTTGATTTGAGATCTCGCTATCAATTCCTTGGCCCAAAAAAAGTAATCTTTCTCGATAAAGTCGGTTGATTAGGGTAGAATTGTACTCTTTCGGAACCGTACACGCACCTTTTGATGCATACGGTTCAAAAAAATAAAAAAAAAAAAGAATCAATGTATGGATTCCAGACCTCTCTCTTTTCCCATAACAGGGTTTTTCTTACTAAAAAAAAAGAGATTTTCTTCTTTAATTTTAATAAAAATAAAAACGAGTTTTACTGCTTTCTTTTAATTCTAATAAAGAAAAAGTCACTCAATTTATTGATATTGAATTAACTTCTCATTGATGTATTGTTTCATCGACCAACCCCGATGATATTTTCTTGTTCCTGAGTGGGTCTCTTTTATCTTTTTAGGTTTATGCTCTACTCCGGGTAAAGATTGACCCGATTTGGATTTGCACATATAGGACAAATACTGTTATTACCATTTTCTTTTTTTATGATTTTCTGCTTATTTTTTCAAATACGTTCTACCAAGTCTTGATTAAGAGTTTTAAATCAACCCGTTTAACAGATAAGTCATTTAGGATGGAACTAGTAATCATAGATATATTACCAATTTAGTTGGGTTTTTCTAAACAGAGCCTGAATACTTTCTTTTTTTTTAGTTCAACCAAGCCAACCATAAATCATTGTAATTGAGAATAGTAATATGGATCCTCTCAAAATGGATCAAATTGTACTTCGCGCTCCAAAATTTTTATGATTTAATGACTCCTTCTTGGGCGAAACAGAGGATATCTCGATTGGGGAGAGAACGGGTAAATCCCATATGACCCAATATATCTGACAAGTCGCACTATACGTCAACCCAAGATGCATTTGCCTCTCCAGGGCTTCGGAAAGGTACTTTTGGAACACCGATAGGCATTAGCTCAAAGAAAAAAACTAAGTACTATATTTCACTTTGATGTGAAAACGTAAGAATATGATTTCATTGTGTTTATAATTTGAAAATCAAAATATTGGCTTTTATCGGATTTCTTTTTTGCATAGATTACCAAAAGTTAGAAAGAAAAAAAGAAGGAATAAAGTTAAATTAGTCGGAATAGAGTGATGAGTAAGTATGTACGTATTCGCTACTCGAAAATGTTATTCAACCCCATTGCGTATTGATACTTATCGAGTATAGAATAAATCTGCTTCTCTTTGTTCCTATGAACAGAATTGTTCCATAAATTAAATAATTAAAAGATTTTAGTAATAACAGATTAACAACAGACTAGAAAAAGAATAACTATTAACCCCTGTTCTGAAAAAATTCACTGAACAGTGAGGATCGATAGGATAGTCACAATAGAGTCTTTTCCAGTGCAATAAAGTTACGTAGCGTCTATCTATCTTTGATAAAGGGGAATTTCTATGGGTTTGCCTTGGTATCGTGTTCATACTGTTGTATTGAATGATCCCGGCCGATTGCTTTCTGTTCATCTAATGCATACGGCTTTGGTTGCTGGTTGGGCCGGTTCGATGGCTCTCTATGAATTAGCAGTTTTTGATCCTTCTGATCCTGTTCTTGATCCAATGTGGAGACAGGGTATGTTCGTTATACCCTTCATGACTCGTTTAGGAATAACCAACTCATGGGGCGGTTGGAGTATTACAGGAGGAGCTGTAACAACTCCGGGTATTTGGAGTTATGAAGGTGTAGCTGGGTCACATATTATGTTTTCCGGTTTATGCTTTTTGGCAGCTATCTGGCATTGGGTGTATTGGGATCTCGAAGTTTTTTGTGATGAACGTACAGGAAAACCCGCTTTGGATTTACCCAAGATCTTTGGAATTCATTTATTTCTTTCAGGAGTGGCTTGCTTTGGGTTTGGTGCATTTCACGTAACAGGTTTGTACGGTCCTGGAATATGGGTGTCCGATCCTTATGGACTAACGGGAAAAGTACAACCTGTAAGTCCCGCATGGGGCGTAGAAGGTTTTGATCCTTTTATTCCGGGAGGAATAGCCTCTCATCATATTGCAGCAGGTACGTTGGGCATATTAGCGGGTCTATTCCATTTGAGTGTCCGCCCACCACAACGTCTATACAAAGGATTGCGTATGGGAAATATTGAAACCGTACTTTCCAGTAGTATAGCTGCTGTCTTTTTTGCAGCTTTTGTTGTTGCTGGAACTATGTGGTATGGTTCCGCAACTACTCCGATCGAATTATTTGGGCCCACTCGTTATCAATGGGATCAGGGATACTTTCAGCAAGAGATATATCGAAGAGTTAGTACGGGGCTGGCAGAAAATCAAAGTTTAGCAGAAGCCTGGTCGAAAATTCCTGAAAAATTAGTTTTTTATGATTACATCGGAAATAATCCGGCGAAGGGAGGATTATTCAGGGCGGGCTCGATGGATAACGGGGATGGGATAGCAGTGGGGTGGTTAGGACATCCCATCTTTAGAGATAAGGATGGGCAGGAACTTTTTGTACGTCGTATGCCTACCTTTTTTGAAACATTTCCGGTTGTTTTGGTAGATGGCGACGGAATTGTTCGAGCGGATGTTCCTTTTCGAAGGGCAGAGTCAAAGTATAGTGTTGAACAAGTTGGTGTAACTGTTGAGTTCTATGGTGGTGAACTCAACGGAGTCAGTTATAGCGATCCTGCTACTGTGAAAAAATATGCTAGACGCGCTCAATTGGGTGAAATTTTTGAATTAGATCGTGCTACTTTGAAATCCGATGGTGTTTTTCGGAGCAGCCCAAGGGGTTGGTTTACTTTTGGACATGTTTCATTTGCTTTGCTCTTCTTCTTCGGACACATTTGGCATGGTGCTAGAACTCTGTTCAGAGATGTTTTTGCTGGTATTGATCCGGATTTGGATGCTCAAGTCGAATTTGGAGCATTCCAAAAACTTGGGGATCCAACTACAAGAAGACAAGGAGTCTGATATAATACTCCTCGGGTTTCTTTCGTCTCTATTTTCATTTTATTTTTTGAATTTTTCCTAGGGGTCAGAGAAACCTTGATCACGACTTTTTTGCTCGTGTTCCTTCTTTATCCGGGAGATGGTCCCCCGCAAATAACAAATAAAATAAAAGAGAACAAACAGGTATGGAAGCTATAATTGTAAACTGCGATCGAATCTATGGAAGCACTAGTTTATACATTCCTCTTGGTATCGACTTTAGGAATAATCTTTTTTGCTATCTTTTTTCGAGAACCGCCTAAAGTTCCGACTAAAAAGATGAAATGATTTTTCAGTATCTCAGTTGACGTAATGAGCCTCACAATGTTTTGAGGCTCATTACGTCAACTAGTCCCCATGTTCCTCAAATGGATCTCTTAGTTGTTGAGAAGGTTGCCCAAAAGCGATATATAAGGCATATCCTGTAAAACTTACAAGTAAACCAGATAGAAAGATGGCTACTAGGGTTGCTGTTTCCATTCTTATATAATTTCAAAACCCCAATGGATCTATGATAAGATCATTTATTTACAACTACAACGGAATGGTATACAAAGTCAACAGATCTCAATGAATACAATAGGATTTATGGCTACACAAACTGTTGAGAACGGTGGTCCAGAGCGAACGGTTGTAGGGGACTTATTAAAACCCTTGAATTCGGAATATGGTAAAGTAGCCCCTGGGTGGGGAACAACTCCTTTGATGGGCGTCGCAATGGCTCTTTTTGCCATCTTTCTGTCTATTATTTTGGAGATTTATAATTCTTCCGTTTTATTGGATGGAATTTCAATGAATTAGGTCTCTAAGATTTGTAAAGTCATACAAAAAGAATCATTTAAAGCTCGTATTTTGAGCCCATTATACTTTGTTTTGGGAGTTCGACCGTGGAATTTTTTTGTTTCTGTATTTCCGGAATATGAGTGTGTGACTTGTTATAATCGATCCTATTGATAGTACAGAGGGTGGCTCTGTCATCTTTATAAAGATGGTTCTCCTTCGTCGGATATTTATTCTAGTATCTGGAACACGGAATATATGAAATCGATTAAGAAATATAAGAAATATTTGAACTATGATTCATACCTAATGTTCAGATCTCGTATCCGGATTCCAAAAAATCTCAAAGACTTCAATGTTTGAAATTTTCAGCATTCTAGCTATTTATGGAATGGGTGATAGTCGAAAGGTTCTTACTCAGGAAATCCTTGACTTAACTTAGGTTTTTTTTTATTGAATCATCGAGGTTCTAGTATGAATCTGAGGTTTTAATCAATTCATAGGTTTCTTAACAAGAGAATTCCTATCAATACAATAAATCAATACAAAAAAAAATACGAAAATCCACATTATACACAAAAACAAATTCAAAACGAAATAGGAAAAGAGTGGATTCAAAAGGCGCGTAAGGATTAACATAAAGACGACCGAGCCGACTTGAAATTTTGGTAGTATCACCACAAACAACGAAGAGCTTTCGGATTTTTCTTATTTACTAAAGCGAGAGAAGATTGAATCTTTGATTCAAAAAAAAAAAAAGAAAGGGTTTAAAACTTTCATTACATATCCGTTGCAATTAAGATTTGGGTGTTTTTGCTTGAGCTGTATGAGCTGAAAGTCTCATATACGGTTCTCGGAGGGGGAGTTACGCCTATCTCAATAAAGTCTATGATTGGTTCGAAGAACGTTTAGAGATTCAGGCGATTGCAGACGATATAACTAGTAAATATGTTCCTCCACATGTCAATATATTTTATTGTTTAGGGGGAATTACGCTTACTTGTTTTTTAGTACAAGTAGCTACAGGATTTGCTATGACTTTTTACTATCGTCCAACGGTTACTGAGGCTTTTGCTTCTGTTCAATACATAATGACTGAAGCTAATTTTGGTTGGTTAATTCGATCAGTTCATAGATGGTCGGCAAGTATGATGGTCCTAATGATGATTCTTCATGTATTTCGTGTGTATCTTACCGGTGGATTTAAAAAACCTCGTGAATTGACGTGGGTTACAGGTGTGGTTCTCGCTGTATTGACCGCTTCTTTTGGCGTAACTGGTTATTCCTTACCTCGGGACCAAATTGGTTATTGGGCGGTGAAAATTGTAACAGGTGTACCCGAAGCTATTCCTATAATAGGATCACCCTTGGTAGAATTGTTGCGTGGAAGTGCTAGTGTGGGACAATCTACTTTGACTCGTTTTTATAGTTTACACACTTTTGTATTGCCCCTTCTTACTGCCGTATTTATGTTAATGCACTTTCTAATGATACGTAAACAAGGTATTTCTGGTCCTTTATAGATTTATAGAGAAGATATTTGATATAAATTTGGAATCAATCATTTATCCATTTGCCACTCGGGGGAGGAATAGTACTATTTCATTGCTATAAATGTGGATTATTGAGAATAATAAGACATGTATTTGGATCTTTCCCTTCAACTATTCCTGTCAAATAAATCAAATAAGTAATAATAAAATAGTTAGGGAGTTGAAGGGAATTCTCTGAGGAGAAAATGGATTATGGGAGTGGGTGACTTGAACTATTAATTAGTCTGTGTAGATATATGCCTGCCACATTGTCATTGGAATTTACAACCAAATGTGTCTTTGTTCCAACCTTGGCGTAAGTTCTATACCTATACAGAGGATAGGCTGGTTCGCTTAAAGAGAATAATTTATATGATCAGATCCGAATCATGTTGTCCATGAACAGGCTCCGTAAGATCCGGTATAATAGAAATTATATTTCTATTATTTCTTTTATACTTTTATAAAATTTCTAAAAGAATAAGTGAACTTGATAAAAGAGAATATATAGTTTATCTGGTTTACTTATTCTTTTCTATTTAATAGTAGGGAAATGTATTCATTTCCTATGCATTGACCCGATCATAATACTATTGGAGTAAAATAGGGGGTCTAAAGAAGAACAAGGGCTAGACTATATTAATAACAAGTAAACCTTTTGTGTGTAGCTTCAAATAGTTTGGCAATAAATACTAAGCGTAAGGTCTGAGCCGACCCAGAAAGCGCTTGATTATATCATGATCAATCTTGTGGGCCTACTTGGGTATTGAGTATTTACTTTTAAGAACTTAACTTTTTACACTTGCTATTAGGAACTTCGTAAAAAGAATACAGTAAAATTTTACTTTACATCCAACCGTTCCTATATGTGTAGATAGAGGTAACATATAGAGTTCATTTGGTTCTTTTTATTCTTGCTCGAGCCGGATGATGAAAAATTATCATGTCCGGTTCCTTCGGGGGATGGATCGATAAGAATTCACCTATCCCAAT